ACTGATCCAATCAGAGGAATAATTGGGACTAGGGTCTCGAATTTATTAATAGAAGTATCTATTAGAAATGAATTCTCTAGCATTTGAATCCTTACCACCGAAATGTTTAGTCGTACACTTGAAAGATAGCCCAGAAAATATAAGGAATGATTGTATAATTGGTTTATATGGATCCTGTCCGGTAGAGACCACAAGTAAAAATGACATTGCCAAAAATAGACAAGGTGAGATTTCCATTTCTTCATCAGAAGATGAGTCCCCTTTGAAGCCAGAATGGATTTTCCTTGATATCTGACATAATGCATGAAAGGGTCCTTGAACAACCATAGGGTCTTCTGAAAATCATTACGAAGCACTACTACAAGATGTTCTATTTTTCCATAGAAATGTGTTCGCTCAAGAAAAGTTCCAGAGGATGTTGATCGTAAATGAGAAGATTGTTTACGGAGAAACACTAATACGGATTCACATTCATATACATGAGAATTATATAGTAACAAGAAGAATCTTTGATTCTCTTTTGAAAAAAGAGAAATGGATTTCTTTGGAGTAATGAGACTATTCGAATTACGATACTCGTGGAGAAAGAATCGCAATAAATGCAAAGAGGGGGCATCTTGTATCCAGCAGTGAAGGGTTTGAACCAAGATTTCCAGATGGATGGGATGAGGTATTAGTATATCTGACACATGATTTAAATGTGATAATTTGTCCTCGAAAAAGGGAAATATTGAATGAATAGATCGTAAATTATGAGATTTTGCTATTTCTTTTTCTTCTAGGGAAGATACTAATCGCAGCGAGAATGGAATTTCCATAATGACTGCAAAACCCTCTGATACCATTTGAAAATAAAAATTCTTGTTGTGCCCAACGAAAATAGATTCGTTGGAATCATTAACCGAAAGAATCAAATGATTCTGTTGATGCATTCGAGTAATTAAACGTTTCACAATTAGTGAACTGGATTTATTGTCATAACCGAAATTTTCCATAGGTTCGTAAAAAATCGATCCATTTAAACCATGATCATGAGCAAGTGCGTAGATATACTCCTGAAATAGAAGCGGATATAGGAAGTGTTGTTGCCTAGATCTATCTATTTCTAAATATCCTTGTAATTCCTCCATTTGAAATTATACAAAGGCACGGGGGATTTCTTGGGTTATCAAATGATACATAGTGCGATACGGTCAGAACAGGGTATATAGTAAGAAAAGAATAGATACCCCGGAGACGGGGAGTCCAATGAACGGATCCTCTCTCTTTCCATCCAATTTGTTTGTGTTCGTTATAGTTACAAGAGATGGTTAGAAATCCTTTATTTTTGCAACCCGATCGCTCTTTTGACTTTGGAAGAAATTCTCTTTATCAGTATACCGTTTCTTCTACACATTCGTCTCCACTCCATAATAGAGAAAGAATAGTTAATAGTTAGGATTCATGAAAAAAAAGGAATCGATGATCCACTCACAGGAGAACCCTTTCCCGCATCAGGCACTAATCTATTTTTAACGTCTAATTAGATCGGGTAATCATTCGAATTATGAACCGAGCTCGTTGCTTTTGGTTTCCTTATAATTGGAGCCATTAGGGCTCTATCCATTTATTCACTCGACCAAACTGTGAATTGATTTGGTACCGTTCCAAGAATCAAAACAAGATTTTCTACCGACCCAGGAAGTATTCTCAGAGTTCTCCATTGATACGACATGCTCTTTTTTCCATTCATTCCCTTTCAGGATCAGTCGTGGTCTTACAAACCATACCAATGGTATGGACGAATCTGTTGCTTCATCCAAATGTGTAAAAGATCCTAGCCGCACTTAAAAGCCGAGTACTCTACCGTTGAGTTAGCAACCCGTATAAATATGGTGTGTAGATACGATCGGAATCAAAAAATAAATAAATAAATAAAGAGATTGGATTGCCCTACCCCATCAAAACATTGAACTAGCAACAAATCTAAAAGAAACATTTGATGATCAATTATGAACATCAAAATGTTCAGATCAGATTCAAATACAACGGATTCACGGATAAATATAGATAGATGTAAAAATTTGTGGACCCTCCTGTTTTGATCATTTTTTTTTTTTTCATTATCTTAAGAAGATACTTCTTGTGTCACAGTGAATCCGGCGAACCTAGTGAAGTAAAGAAACAAACTTATGGGACGTAGATAAATAGATCTATTTATCCACGATCGAATTATATTTGATCGATACACCATTGTCAATAGAAATTGAATTTTGAGAAAAAAAATGAAATAAAGAAAATAAAGACTTGTGTTGGATTGGCACTACATAGATAAGAAATGAAGTGTGTGGGGGGGAATAAATAAAGAAAAAGAAGAAGTAGGAAAAAAATCTCTGGTTTTCAATAGAAGTACAAACAATAGCAAGATTGATCCCTTATTTATTCGTAGAGTCCCAACGAAAACCATCTGATTGATGGCAATCCCCTCAATTGCCAGTTATTTCACTCAATCTTTTTTTCTATTTCATAAATTTTATTTCGTTTGATTAATTCGAAGTTCCTTAAATACTTCCGCCTTCTTTGAAATATCATGAACAGTTCCTGTAGGTTGAGCGCCTTTTTCAAGGAAATATAGAATAGCAGGAACATTTGAATAAGTTTGGTTCTTTATCGGATCGTAAAAACCCACTTTACGAAGATCTCTTCCTTCTCTTCGGGATCGAACATCAATTGCAACGATTCGATAGATGGCTCATTGGGATAGATATAGATGAACAATGCCCCCCCTAGAAACGTATAGGAGGTTTTCTCCTCGTACGGCTCGAGAAAGAATGATTCGAATTTATGTATTGTATATAGTGGCAAATGGATCCATAAAATCATCAATTAGATTAGGATTTGAGTCGTTTTTTTTTTTGGAAGGAATAAAAAAAAAGAAATCTCATTCGTACTCATAACTCAAGTTGGGTAATTCTCAAAGAGCTCGAAGGGAAATCCTTAGACATTTATTGAGCCGTCTCTAACCTCTTTTGTTTATCTCGTCTAGAATCGATTTTCCTTTCTCATTCTGATCTAGTTATTGAGACAATTGAAAATGGCGTTTCCTTGTTCCGGTATCCTTTATCTTTGCTTTGAATCGTTGGGTTTAGACATTACTTCGGTGATCCTTAATTGTTTCAAAATGGCAGCAACATACCTTTTGTTCTTTCTATTGAAGAATCATACAAATGGTTGATTCCCCTGTGATACACTTTTGATCGAAATAGTTTTACCAATTCCGACAAATTTTCCTTTTTTTGCTTTTTTATTTGAAACTTGTTCGAATTTGCGATTTCTATATCGAAGATATACTTACGAAGTTGTTCCAACTTATTGACTGGCACTAACCCTAGATCCTTCCCTCTGATAAATGAATCAAGAATTTATGCTCGAGCTCCATCATGTACTATTTACAACCCCCCCCAATGGGGTCCTGGTGGCACAGAACAAACTATGTCGAGCCAAGAGCATCTTCATTGATATATAAAAAAATGGTGGATGCAAGAATCCACAGCCGATCATGTCCTTCAAGTCGCACGTTGCTTTCTACCACATCGTTTCAAACGAAGTTTTACCATAACATTCCTCTAATTTGGACCGGTATGGAATTGATTCAATATGGAATCATGAATAGTCATTGGCTCCATCGGTGCATAGTAGTCCATACTTTCTTTTTATATATGTATGAATAGGTATTTCTCTGGGGAAATCTCAGCAAAAAGCCAAATTAACCCATATTCTTTTATAGGAATGAAACACATTTATAAAAAACACGAAGAAATGAGTTGCTTAACACTTATTTACATCTACATCTTCAACATATTGTTATATTGTTCGGGACGATCAATCATGAAAGATCCAATTCCAATTCTTTCTCGAACAACTAAACTAAAGACGAGTCTTTAATTCGATTACCAATACTGGAACAAAATAAAATGAGTCATTAACCAAATAAGCTATTCTAATGACCCGGAAAAGTCGCAAGTGACTCGATAGGATAGATTCACCAATCTCACACTTCTTCGAATAGCGAGGATTTATAAGGTAAGGAATCATAAAAAAGAAAATGGTTTCAAGAATTTCCTACTTCGACATCATTATCATTACTATAAATAAGTTTTCCTGTAAAGACTGAATTTCATTTGATCTCTAAATCAATCAAATCAACAAGTCGGCACAATCACAACGAGTAACTAAAAAGTTTAGCAGATATCTCATTGATTAAAGAGACGCGAATTCGATCATCATAAGAGAAATCCATGTTTCTTTTCCAATTGAATCATCAATGATTTAAATCAGATGGATGGGTCGAGAAAAAAATCCAATTTAGTTGTTTTCATGGGGATGGATAGAAAAGAGCTTATGGAAGATAAGATTAAGGTAGCTATTCTTTCATCTGATTGAGAAAATCCAAATCGTAGGAGTATGACCTTTCCGTATCCATCAGATACACCGAACAATTGTCACCGGGGGTCATCGTGTATATTTAAGAGATCACAAATCTTTTTCACCGAAACCGAAATACTGGTGTCACTGAAATAGAACAATAAAACTACATATGGGCATGGTTCATTTTCTACGGATTTTGCTTTATTTCAGGTTCAGAAATTTTTCCATTTCCATAAAGATAAACTAAAGTGAATGGAATCTATGAATCCCCCCCCATCGTTACATTGATTTCCAATTATTCATTGGAGCCTGATGCAAAATAAAAGCAATTAAGTCCAAAGAAAATACATCTGTTCCGTATTGAATTTTATTGTTTGTTAATGAGATCCGGATGACACAGATATTGATTGAAATTGATACCTTCCTTTGCTAATTAACTCGTATCTACACGAATTCTATGGGGATCATGAATCATACTCAAAGCCAATCAAAAAAGATCCTCTTATGGGATGCTATACCATCTTGTATAGGTACAAAGCCGAATGGGTCCAGATTCATTCGGTGTTTCCATTTTATTTTGCCCCACCCCAGTCTTAGGAGCTTTAATCCCAGTGATGGAATTAGTACCAAGAACTCCTCCTGTTTAGAATTCAGGATCCACATAAAATTAGTCATTTACCCCTATTTACTTTACCTTTCTTCCGCATGTCGACTCAGAATGCATCATGTGGGAATCAAAATTTGATAAATGGGGGGCATAAAGTTTCTCTAAATGACTAACTAACTTCAATATGAATATGAACGGGGGGGAGACGGGCATACGCTGAATGGCCACCCAATCTTTTTTTTTTTTGAATGGAACTTTGATCTTTGTTCCCATCCTACCTATATCAAAAAGATATTTATTTCCATCCACGTGTCATTGACACTCGATTCTGTTTCTGTTTGTGAGAAACAGAAACAGGATCGAAAGGTAGGATATGATTCTTCTCTGAATCATTAGAAATCAGAAAGAAAGATTGAATCACATTGTATCCAACATTACACTCTTAAACAGAGGATTGTTAAAGAAAAGAGCACAATCTTTGTTCTGATAGAATCGGTCTGGGACGGAAGGATTCGAACCTCCGAGTAACGGGACCAAAACCCGTTGCCTTACCGCTTGGCCACGCCCCATTGAGATTTCTATTTGACACTAATAACACTAATATGGATATTGGTTGTTCGTCAATTCCAGCCCAAATATCTATGGAATAGGTTGTTGCTAGGATTCGACACGTGTAGATGTAGAATCAAAAGAAATTCATTGATCATTATCTATAATTCAATTAAGATATTGTATGAAAGTATGATTCCTTCTATTCTCATTTGAGAATTGAAGGATTTTTGATTGGGGGAGTTCAAAGAAAAAGAAGGATTTTTTGTTTGGCCTATCTTCTCTTCTTTCTTCATTTTTCCCCAACTCACTAATAATGAAATTCTCCACAAGAGCGAAATTTTTGTTATGCTTAATATCTTTAGTTTAATCTGTATCTGTATTAATTCTGCCCTTCATTCGAGTAGCTTTTTCTTCGCCAAATTACCCGAGGCTTATGCTTTTTTCAATCCAATCGTAGATGTTATGCCAGTCATACCTGTACTCTTTTTTCTCTTAGCCCTTGTTTGGCAAGCTGCTGTAAGTTTTCGATGAGATCTTTAATACTGTCCTAGAAACATTCATGATTGATTCGCTAAAAAGGGAAAAATTCTATTCTAACAATTGATAAGATCAGATAAATCTTACATTATGAACTCTCGATTCAAACATTGAAATTCTTTTGGATAGCCGCGATGAATCTGGATCACCTCATTTTCTCATTCTGACTTTCCGGAAGTCAAAGACCTTATGTATGGTCCCTCACAATACCTAATTGTGGGTATGAAAGATCATTTTGGTAACGAAGGAATCAGAATCTTATTACAAATGAATTCCTGCAAATTCCTTTCTTTTCTAGAAACCACTCCATTTCTTGGTGTCAAAATGGGATATGTGGTACAAAAATAGAGAATCTATTCCCTTATTTCCCCCAAAAATGATCTTGGAGATTGTGTAATGCTTACTCTCAAACTCTTCGTTTACACAGTAGTGATATTCTTTGTTTCTCTCTTCATCTTCGGATTCCTATCTAATGATCCAGGACGTAATCCTGGACGCGAGGAATAAAATAAAAAAATCAGAAGTTTTTCGTTGCTTGATTTCTGAATTTTCTTATGATTTTCTCTATTCCATACATTTAACTAAGATAACAAGGGCTCGAGATTTTTTCGAATTCGAAAGATAACTCTCAAGTGATCAGAGGGAACGGAGAGAGAGGGATTCGAACCCTCGGTACGAATAACTCGTACAACGGATTAGCAATCCGTCGCTTTAGTCCACTCAGCCATCTCTCCCAATTACAAAAGGATAATTCATATGTGACGCGTGAAGTAAAGATTGATAAAAGTCTTTCTTTATCTTTCTTTTCTTTATTCTATATATATACGAATTTTATCAGCAATTGCATTTAGATAAGGATTCGAAACAGATATCTCCAATAGAAAGAGTACCTCTTTGATTTCGTACGAAAGGTTCTTTTATTCCCCCGGCCTGGCCAGTACCTATACCTAGCCAGGCCATTCCTTGTTTTGTTCCAATAAATCATAGATCAAATGATTTATCTGATTTGAAAACGAAAATACTTGTTATTGAAGCAGCAAGAAGGGCTATTTCCATTCCTATGACAGGAGTGTCATTTCTTATTATTCTTTGTTTTTCCTTTTATCGATTGACTTACTTTACTGGAATAAAAAAAAATGGAGTTATGGATTCTTCCACAATTCAACTTATTTTTATGTTCCGACTTCAATGGCTCTTTCGGGCCGGAACTGTCAGTAACGATTCCCCCAGCAAAAGAAAAGATATAACTTGTTATTTAAATGAACCTTCTTCTCCTATTTCATTAAGTCCCCCGTCGGAACACGTCAGCACTCACTCCAATTTTCATGATTCTGATCCTATCTTGATTACGTCTCACTCCCTTGTTCGACAAATGGTCCATTCGTATACAATAATCA